TGGATTAGCCCACTTTTCTGTAGGTTATATATTTACTTATGCGGCTTTCTTGATTGCCTCTACATCAGGCAAATTTGGTTAATTTTGTATGTGTTGTATCCTCGAAAATCTCATTTCTTTCGATGGAGAAGGGGATCTTCTTTCTTATATTTCTACATCTAGGATCTGACTTGTATCATTGATACTACTAGGAATGGAATCATTATGGCAAGGAAAAGTTTAATTCAGAGGGAGAAGAAGAGGCAAAAATTGGAACAAAAATATCATTTGATTCGTCAATCCTTAAAAAAAGAAATAAGCAAAGTTCCATCGTTGAGTGAGAAATGGGAAATTCATGGAAAGTTACAATCCCCACCGCGTAATAGTGCACCCACACGTCTTCATCGACGTTGTTTTTTAACTGGAAGACCGAGAGCTAACGATCGAGACTTTGGGCTATCTGGACACATACTTCGTGAAATGGTTCATGCATGCTTGTTGCCTGGGGCAACAAGATCAAGTTGGTAAGGATTCAAATATCCCTTTCTATTCATTTCTATGATCATAGAGGGACCCCCTTTACCATTCTGTATAAATCGACTATTCTATTTGTACAGATATGGTATAGGGGTGCATTCAATCTTTGTTTGTCTATTAGTTCACAGTTCTTCGCGGGGTAGAGCAGCTTGGTAGCTCGCAAGGCTCATAACCTTGAAGTCACGGGTTCAAATCCTGTCTCCGCAAAATCAAATTTTTTTGTCTAAAAAATTTAGGTTTGATCTTGGTAACTATTAATTAATGACTATTAATATTAGCTTTTTTTTCTTTCCGGATGGGAGGAAAAGAAGGGGGGAGGATAGAACCACTATACTATCACGGTCAACTATACTTAATAATTTATCCTATTAAATTAAAAACATTAACCTATTATCCTGATCCTGGGCGGATAGCGGGAATCGAACCCGCATCTTCTCCTTGGCAAGGAGAAATTTTACCATTCAACTATATCCGCATTTTTTTTATCCCCAATGTATAGTATACATCAGTGCAGAGCTAGCCTATTATACTAGGCTATTAATACTAGGCTATTTTTATATAATTTATATATAGATTTAACGAATTCTATAGTTAATAATAGTTAATATATAATATATTTTATACTATACTATTTATTTTTATAATATTTGGAATTAATCTTTATAACTAAATTAAGATAATTATATATTTTGTTTCTATATATTATTAATAATTATATATTATAATATAATATTATATATAAATATTTTATATAATTTTATCTAATATATATCTAATATATATATATAGATATAGATATTTTCTCGATTATCAATATCTATATATTCTTATATACTTTAAGATATATTATTTTTATGTGAATTATGTGAGATATATTCCATTTTGACAATACAAGCAAGAGAACCCTCCCTCTAATTTTTTTTCTTTATTTGAATTTTGCATTTTAATTTAATGTGTCTCAAAATTCGAAAGAATTAGGGGAGGGTCGTTTCATTTTTGTATCAAGAACGAAGAGGTTCAAGAGATAAGAGAATTAAGGATACCCACCAGAAAAACTAATCCAATCCATATCGATGTACCGGAAAATACAACATTTTTGTTCGCCGACCAACCCCCAGGAGAAGCAAATGCAACGGGCACACTAACCAGTAAGATTATTGAAGTAATAATTAATGCGAAAAGAGCCAATTGAAAAGCAATAATCATGCTTCTAATCCTCCATATTATTAAAAAAATATACTATTTGATCCCTTAACCAGTCAGCCAAAATTTTTATAAAATGTACCAGGTAGAGATTTTACGATAAATGTATCAATTCTATATTACTTCTTTTTTAATACTTTAGCATGTATGGGATTCAGGGTAGTCTTTTTTTAATTCACAAAAAGGGGGATACTGGATCATATATATCTAGATACATATAAATAGACTTATAGATTCACGCCTGATATTTTTCTATAGTATAGACTATAATGGTATCAACTTATATGTCAATGTTCTATTCGATGGGATGGAATATAAATCAAATAGAAATTATCTTTCGGAGAGATGGCCGAGTGGTTGATAGCTCCGGTCTTGAAAACCGGTATAGTTCGAAACAAAGAACTATCGAGGGTTCGAATCCCTCTCTCTCCTTTTGCTCGGCGAATAGATTTGTTTCTTTATTTTATTGGTTTTGCCCGGCTCAGTATCATAAAAGGGAATGGCTCGGCTAGGTGGGATAGCCGAGCCAAAATAGAAAAAAAGAGTAGATAGAAATGAAGAAAGGAAAAAGGAAGACTTTTAAAATATAACCCGATCCGTCCAACCTGATATATATGGTGGAATCAAATTGATTTTGACTTCAAGCATTAGATCGCCTGTCTCAGTTAAGAGGAGTCATGAAAAGAACAGGTTCAAAATCACGATCAATTCCTTTTTCAAATCCTGCGGCAGCTGCACGAGCCCTTCCTGCATGCCATAAATGACCTACGAATAGGAAGAA